TATTTTCTGTTGGGTCGAGCAACCCTGTCTTGGTACTCGATCGAACTATCAATTCAATGCCGAACTATCTAGAATATCATTTTCTTCTTCTTTTAGATAACACATTGGTATTCACCAACCCGTCAGATTGATAACATCAGTATTCACCCGTGAAAAGCTATATTATGCCAAAACTGATGCTAAGTATCGACAGAGATCTTTTCTTTCCGAAAGGGCTGCCTGCCTGTGCTTTCTGTTGAATGAAGGTGCGGATGACAACTGTCTGGAGCAGTTAGCGCTGATGATTGAGAAAGCCGTTATCCCACTCCACTGGAACTAAGAAAGATTCTAGTTAGAATCTCATCAGTCGTGAGTGACCGTGACACGACGTCAGGCCGAGATGAGTGCGGCGAAGAAGTAAATAAAAGACACGCTAGTAAAGGAGGATAAAAGCCTTGTTTCGTAGGACGAGATTCATCCCGAATGAGATGGAACAATCAAAGCCCCATAGCCTATACCTAGTCCCACAGCCAAAGAATATCATAGAAGGAAGATAGATTGGGGAAAAAGGCTTCCTTACTTAGAGGACGGGCCTCAAACTGACTTGTAGTCAATCTGAGTAGAGTAATCGGACTGAACGATGATGCCTTGTTAAATCATTACCTCAGTTCTATGTTCAGTTAATGTAGTCATTCTCTCTAGGTGTCTAGCCTGTCTGGCATTCTTTCACTCATCTTTCGCTCTCAATTCCGCTTCTATCTATATCTTCACCCTGATCTTTCTAAAAATGCTAGGGCATGACTAACCGCTGCCCCACCAGAGTAGGTGGCGCTTCTCTGAGGTCCTGCGTGTGAGGTTGCAGAGCGCGCTAGGCGTGCATTGAGTTAAATTCCTTGCTTGTTGCGTAGCTGAATGGGACTGGTGTAGTGCGGGCTTGAGCTTCGGTTCGCTCGTACGTTTCATAGGGATATGTCTGCCAGAGGATCCCTGTTCTTGCTAAGGTTAAGCTTTGTTTTATGTGGTTCCGACTGTAAACCCAATGCTTGCTTTCTTTCTCCTTCTGCCCCATCTATTGACTTAGATGAGTATCGTTTTGAGCGTGAAACCTGCTCATTCAAAGTGGTCTTTGCTAGGGTCTTCGTCCCTTTGCTCTTTCCCAAAGAGGTAGGTGTTGTTATTTCGTGGTGTAGCATGGGACTTCAATTTCGGTTGATTTCGCACTAATATGGTGTGTGTCTGATCGAGATAGGACGCCTAACCATATGGTGTAACATTCTTACCATGGGGGGGCTTTGTCAGTGATAGGTGAAATCTATTCTGGAATGCCTAACACCGCCTCAGTTGACTTAACTGCTTGAGCAGCCCGATCAATTCATGAATACAGGGAAGTGGGAAGAGTTGGCCTTGTGTTCCATCCGGTCTAACAGCAGAAGGGACAAATGATCGGGAATCTTATTGAGGAGAGCGATAAAGGCACAGAGGGGTCAAGATCTCTATAGACTTCCCAGGGAGGTGGGGCAGTGGTCGAGTGTTCCATCACTTGTCCCCCCTTGTATTCCTCTCTCGGGTGTTCGGTTCGGTTGCTTGTCTTTCTATCAATGCATCTACAGCCGTTCGGAGCAGAGGTTCACCCCCGCTTATTAGAGATGGTATCTACGATGAAAGGGTTGCCCAGGGAGGTCAAATCTGTAAGGCTATTACGTATTAACAACCCGGTCCTGAAACACCTGTCAAAGTCTACTGGGAATGTCGAAGTATATTATTTATGTATGCAGTCTCCTACTGGCTTGCTTGGCATCCTGCCTTGCCATCTCTCTTGGTCCTGCCGAGGGGAAGAGAAGAGATTGGGCGGTAGCAGGCAGGTCCGGGATGGGGACCGGAAATCGACGTGAAAGGGGTGAAATGGGAAGCCAGAGACGCATTAGTTGTGCCTACTGCCTCCCGGGGCTAGGCGTAGCAACGAACGAATAGGGGTAAGAGGGTGGGGGCCACTCGGATCGGATTCAAGGACTGGTGCGAAAGGAGATGGATCGGTCGAGAGCTTGGATCCAGGTCATTGCTACGCTCGTTCGTACTCCTTGATGGATGGATGGGAAGAATCTTGCTTGAGGTCAGCCGACGGGCGCGGGTTTGGGACAAGGAGATGGCTGGGTTGATATCTGCGCCCTAGCATCGGAAGAGATAAGAGGTAGGGTTGGGCCAGTTGGTGCTAGCAGCCAGGAGAGAGAAAGAGATGGTTGGTTGAAAGGCCCTGGCATAGGAAGAAAGAATTGGTGGACTCGCTTCCCCATTGGTGAAGAGCAATGAGAAGGAGCTGTAAAAGCATTATGATAGAGTTAGCCATATTACACTAGATAGAAGTAGAGCGCCTTGCGCGAGACCCAGCAAACAGACTACGCAAACAGAGGAGATTCAATCACTTAGTTCTATAGGAGCTAAGGAGATTCAATCACGAAAGCCCGTCTTTTTGATTAAAACCTAAATTCCTTTCATAGAGCTGGTGGCAAACTTCAAAAGTTCATGAAATGAAATCGTGTTTTAATATAAAAAAGTCAGAGAATCGATACCAATCTTTCCCACTTAGATAGACTCCGGGGGGAGATAGGGAGAAATGACTTGATATTCCCACGGAGAACAGGCCTTCTCTTGGTCCCGGAATAACCGGATCGGGATCGATTGCTGCTACCACTACCCGAAGTTCTCTTTCGTGTCCCACGGCCCCTATTAACGTATTAAACACCTCACTGAACATCTCGACCCGGCCAGACACAGGAAGAAAAGAACCCGCGATCAATGACCTAGCCAAGTAGTGAACGGCTCCTATTAATGACCGGCCAGGATCATCTAAGTGGGAAGGTCAAGTTGGGTCAATCACTCAACCTAGTCAGTGTAGATTACACTCCCAGCCTTAACCCTGTCTCTCGTCTTTCCCCTGGCGAGCACGAAAGAAAGTATACGACCACCTAACGCTCTTTCTTCCCACCCTCGATAGGAGCTTTCAAAAAGATAGGAAAGAGAGTCATGTGAATGAATGCCCCCCTTGTGGGGGGGTACGGCGTTCTATGGCGAAAAAGACAAAAAAAGAAATAAAGGAAAGAAGGAAAGCCAGGATGGGGGGGAGGTAAAGACTAAGCTTTATCAGACAGACAGCTAACTCCATTGGATTGGACCCCATAGGAGAGAGATGGAAGGATACAAAGCACAGATTTACAATCACTGATCGCATCCGAAGCATTGAAGGATAGGATGGCAGGAGGGCTCAGCAGAGCGGGGAAAAGGAGGGAACGATGGTGAATAAGAGGGTGAAGAGCACTCTTGCCAACGACCGAACCGAAGGCGAAGAAGGGTCACCAGAAAGCTTGATTGCGAAGATTTCAAGATCCAATCATGCCAATCTTTCCCATTTCTCACCTTTGTGGACACCCCTTCCGAAGCTTGTCGGCCCAGAGGGCAGAGAAAAAAAGCGAGTTAGCCTTCGCGCTCCCAACTCCAAGTATCAATCAAAAACCTCGAAGTGCCTGAGACATATAGAAAAACCCGTCAACCGCTCTCTAGGAAGTTGTAGACGCATGGAAGGAGATTCATTAGTCTAGAAATGAATTCAAAGAGAGTACCGGAACGAAGTCACCCAAGTAAGCGCCGGGAGCGTTGGGAGAGCTCGGATCCAATGAATTCTCTGATCTTTGCTAGGGCCGAGAGAACGATGGAGATGGAATTAGCAACTCGGGTAGGTCGGTCGAGCATCTGTTGTATCCATCCGGCAGGTGGGAGATGAAGCCAAAAGAAGGGACAGGAAAGATATATATGTGTGTTTTTTTTCGGTTCGGGAGAAGTTCACGATGGATGAATAAAGTCAATCAATCCAACCGAGAGAGGAATGAGATTCTTCTTATCTACGTATTAACGACCGGTGGGAACAGAGTGAAGCGGGGGTGGGTTTGGATGCTTGAATTGAGGAATGAACCATCTAAGATGTTAGCTCCCTAGCTAATGTCTTCTCCATTCTTTGCTCTTTTCTTGTTTGTGGTTCTCCGGCAGAGAGTCGAAGGTTGAAAGCTCCTGGTCGTTAACTGGTTCGTCAAGCTCTCCTTCTGGTAATGCATTATAGGCTGTCTTCCTTCCACCCCTCTCTATCGCCCTTCCTTCTTTTAGCAGCTCATCTCGAATCTTGAATGTTTAGCGAATCGTGGTCTGACCGCTCAAGGCTTATCTCTATTCCCCTTTGATGACAGCACTGTGCCCGGACCATCACACTGACTGAAGTTTTTCCCGTATTGTTTATAGTTTATTATAGTGATAGTGATGACTGCTTCCATTAGCATGCCAATCACACAATTCCGGCCCAATATCAACCAATGTGCCAAACCTTCCGACATCGAGTAGTGATCGCCTCAGTCTATCTACTATCTTCGCTTCAGCTCAGACATACCAACCGTTTCGACCAAAAGCCCTAACTTCTCACTAAACTAAGTAGTAGTGCCAATTGGCCGGCCCAACCATTATCTGCCCACATTTTCGACATGTCACAAACATTCCGCACAGCCCTCTGTTGTAAAGGTTGGAAAGCTTTCCAACCTCGCATGAGCAAAGAGCAAGCAGCTTACTTACCTAAGAAAAAAAGGCAGGATTTGATTCAGAAACTCGTGGATAGAGTGGTTGGTTTGGGGCGTCAGATGAGGGATTAGCTTCATTGAACTGAAAGGGCTGGTCGAAAGCTAAAGCAGTACAAGGAAATCTGAGAAAAAGGGCAAGTAGGGCGGCTTCAAAAAGGGCTAGGGTTGCTTTCTCTCTTGGTGGAATTCGCCACTAGGTGGAATCAGACCTTCGGCTCTCGATTGCTGCTTGATTACCTATGTCGCTTGCGTTAAGCTTTCTTCGCTTTCAGTTCCGCACCAAATCGTAGCAAAGCGCAGATGCGGTAGCCATTTTTGAAACCGTTAGCTTAGTAGCTGCAAGACTTGTCAAGTTCCGCTCTTCCCACTTAATCCTGCAAGCCTATACTTCTTGCTTTGATGGCTGTCACTGCAATCGTTGGAATTGGTTGGTCGCTTGCTTGATTGGAAGGACTGCCGCTTTTCTCTCTTAGCTTAGCTTGACTGATCGTGTAGCAACGAGCTGCTTGAATCTGAAACCCTAACAAGCATGATCGGCCATTTCCCGATTGAACCAACACAGCTGTTCCGCTTCCCCACCACCTACCTTCCCCCAACGAGCTCTTTGCTAATCGCTTCCGATTTAGCTATTTCACTTCCCTGCTCTGGTTCAAAACTAGCTAGGCATCTTCCTCAGTCTCGTTAACCGATTAACTTTCACTCACCGTCTCGTTACCACGCTAGCTTGAATAGCCAGGCATTTACCTTGGAATGGCGGACTGAAGACCAAACCTTCAACCATTACAAAGGGGCTCCCCTGTTTGCTTTCGCTTAGCTTTATCTTATAAGGGGATAATTCATAAAACCTTGCTTATCCTTCTGATGAGCAAGCTTTCGTCTAACTTTGTTAGACTGCCTCTTACGAGCGGGTAACCTACCTTATAAACCATGCCCCACTAGACTTTCTTCTGAGCCAGCTTAACCCTTTAGTGGTTACCCTTTAGTTACTTCTAAACTAACCCCATGGATCTATTCTATTAGCGGTTATAGTAACTGTAAGGATGGAATAAGTAGAAAGATTACTCTTTCAGTTGTTGATTAAAGTGAGCCTGAACGCACTTCATAAGTCTTGGTTGCCTGTTGCTGTTTCAGCCTATTCCCCATAAGAGAACCATATCCCGAGCCTTACTTATACTTATAAAGTGGAATTACCCCCGACCTAGATACAAGCGCGTTGAGCTTTTCAGTACATTCCGAAAAAAGAAGCGACAAACTTACTCGATAGGGGCGAAAAAATAGCTTTTAACCCGCGTTTAGCAAACACAAATTGCTTCTCGTTAAGAGAAAGGAAAGAAAGAAGTTCCTAATGACAACTGATATGTTGAAGCAGGGCGGGACAGGAAGGAGCCTCTGAACAACCTGATGAACCGCCTTAAGTGTGCTTTTCTGGCGTCTTTGAGTTTCTGTTATGAGCCAACCTTTTCTGATCCTAGTTCATAGTAGGGCAAAGAGTCCTATGCCCTCTATTCTGATGATATGGATTCGACTTGTCGGGTGATTATGGAAAAGTGAGTTGTCCCTCTTCGGAGTCAAATTCTGGTTTGGGTGCAGATGATACTGAGACATCGCCTGATGCTGAGGGATCAGGATATTTTGTTTCAAGAGAACCTGGATCCTTTGGTTCGGGAAAAGCTGCTTCACGCTCTTGCCTCGGTTGCTTCGCAAGCTTGCTTGTCAGCTTGCTTTGCTCTAAGTTGACCTCTTACCGGAAAAAAACCTCGACCTATTCTTACTTTTGCTTTTGAAAGGATATTTTTCCCATGCCTTACGGGGCCCCCGTGGATTTGTTTTACTAAATATTGTCTATGCCTACTTTGTTGATCGTTGTAGAAAGAGCAAAATATGGAATGATTGAGGTTGCTGCCGAGAATCGAGAGATGGGAGGTCACCGAAGCTACCACCACCAGACTAGCACTAGAGAAAGGGCTCTCTCAAGATCCTTAAAAATACAGATACAGATTAGGGCATCGGTCGGGTCCAGAACAGGAGACGAAGGTTTCCCACTCTGTTGATGAATCTGTTCTACAACCATCTTCTATTCATATTCTTTGGCTGTGGCTTAAGGGTATGCTTCAACAGATGAATCCGCGAACCCGGATGCTTTATCCAATCCCGTTCTTCCTGATGAATCTCTTCTGTCTATGCCCTTTCTTCTGACTTAGAAAGCTGGTTCACTCCATCCATAAAAGTTCGATGCGGAAAACCCTTTCTCTTACGTAAAAATAAGAGTTGGACCCTGAGAGAACTCAGTGCAGAGAATGAATCTCAGTTCGATGGTGATGTATGGAATGCTCGGGCATTGATTGAGAAGGAAAGGACACGTTATGAGGCGCATCAGTTCTATTAGCATTAGCCGCTGATCCCACAATGGAATGGACTCGGCGATGAAATCTCTTTCGTGAAAGAGTTGTTCGATTACCAGTGCAACCCTTATATCTCCGATCAAGGAGCCGCAGATCAATCACTCGTTCTCTCTTGTGAGCTTGACCGTTTTACCATCTATCTTTCCAATGGAGGCCAAGGGAGCACTTAGGGCCTTTCTTCCCTTCCCCGAACACCATCCTCAATCTCTCACTTGAATCGATCAAGATCCGCCGTCACATCGGAGGGTGAACGGCTAGCCAAAGCCTATCGTTTGGAGAAAGATCGTGGGGGAGCGGTTGAAAGCCTTACCCATACCTTGCACATGAAAAAAGCTAGCTTCAAAAGCTCTCTCTAGCTGTCTACCTTAACCCATGGGGAATATGACCCATCTGCTCTTCGCGATTCTGGCTCCGGTATTGTGCCTCTCCTTGTAAAAAAAGCACTCAGCTCACTCAGGCCTTTGGAGATCCTTCGCTTTCGAGGCAGCTGGGATCAAGGTTTTGTGGCGGTACCATCTGGACTTTAACTCATCTCTATGGATGGGACTCTTCATCTGCATAAAGCCTCTGGAGCGATTACGTCGTATTGAAGTTTAGTTACGATTTCTTTTCTGCGACCGATCACTTCCCGCTTAATGTGCAGAGTATCATAATTTCATATACATGAAAGATTCAAAGTTTCATGACATTATGAATGTTTTGAATTTGAATAAGGTTCTCCTTCACTGCCCGCGCTACATCCGGCCAGCATACCGTCATTGGTTTTTGGAATATCTGTTCAGGCCCACCATACTGAGAATCCAATTAATAGGCAAACGAGCAAGACGAATCGTATATCTTTTAGATACGAATACACGAGGGCGTCCTTCAAGCCGAAAGTAACAATTCTTTCATTTCTTCTATCCTTAAGCAGCGTTTTAGATTGTTAAAATGAAAAGAAATTGGCTTCAGGTCTCTTTTAGGTTTAAAGAGGCTGGCTACAGGCGGTATTCGTCTTTGGCTAAGGAAAAAGAAACCTCAATATAACCGACACTGGTATAGACACGTTTTGGTGGCCTTCTCGCCTGGTGGAATCATACCACTACTCTTTCCTATCTGGTTAGGTTTTCCAGATGGGTTAGTAGTTAATTGCTATCACCTTGGTATGGTACGGTATTCTCTTTTGGAGTCGTGTCGTCCAAATGACAAGTATTTGTTGTCTGTGCGGGATGATTTTGAGCGTAAGCTCACTGAAGAAGGGGACTTCTACGTGGAGAAAGTCATGCTCAGATATTGGGTGGAATCTCTCGTACGATATGTCCGGTGGTATGAGGAAGCCTGTTGTGACTTCACTTTACCTTTGGAACAACTATTATATCCACCTGCGGTTTGTCTACGTCCTGATCGGAAAGACCTGTTAAGTAAGTTTAACAAATAGGGTCTGATGCTCAGATGTTATAATCCGTCAGCGTCGCTGTCCGCTACCTTTAATGGGCAGCGCTGTGCGATTGAATGTTTAAGTTGAAGTTGTGCAATCTCGTCTTTGGTTAAGTAAGGGCCAACTCTTGGTTGGAGTTGGTTTAACGGACCGAAGAGTGTCACTACGATAAGTTTCATTATGTAAATACCGAAAATGAAAATAACTTGTCGCGGGAGCAGCCAAAACAAAAAAGAAGAGACATGAATTCATTGAACAACAAAGAAAGAAATTTCGTAAGTAATTCAAATTAGGTCGTACCTTTTTCTATTCCCCCTATCTTTAGTCAGGAATAGCGGTCCGGTAAGATGAACATCCTCAATGCTGTATTCCCAGTCAGTTTTCTCTGTTAACAACAGGGTCCCTTTCCCTTGGTTGTTGAACAACAAGAAATTCCCCTATTCATATAAAAAAATGAGAGGAGAATACAAATCGTGCTATAAGGAATGAAGCATGTTGCCCCCTTTTTCTATTTATAGGTTTTCACATCAGGAAAACCCGAACAAGGACTCCCTCTGACTAGTGCATTACAACAAGAAGAACTGCAAGGCCAAGGCAATCATTGATATGCCACCACCCTACTACTCGAAAGCCGACCTCTTCTTCGTCCGTGATGGACGTTGCAGATCAAAAGTGGAAAGATGCAGTTAAGGAGCCACCACGGCGCAGTCTAAAAAGGAAGATCTTAGGAGCTATAAGAGGCCATATGATGACAACGTGGCCAAGAAAGCGTTCCCGCGAGACTACGTCCCTCCGAAGTTTGATACATTTGACGGGACTGGTGATCCAAAAGAACACATCGCTCATTTCGAGTATTTAGCCAAATTTCAGACACAATGCGTTGATATCGCTCAACATGAAAAGCTGCTTATCAAGCAGTTCCCTAGCTCGCTCCGAAGGAACGCTTTCTGCCGGTTCTCCAGACTGAAAGCGGGATCTATTAGGTCCTGAGACAAGTTGTTTGAGTTATTATGCTCCCGATTTCCTTCTTTGAGGAAATCTATCACGTCGGAAGATTTACGGCGTAGTAAACAAGAAAAGAACCCGAGAGGTCGGTTGAGCTATGGAACGATTCCGTTTATTAGCAAGCCTTTCTCCCACGAAATCTGTTAGCGGAATCTATCCCAGAAGCGAAATTGGGAAAAATTTGGATTGTGGGAATCCGCATTGAACTGCGCCCCGGCTTGATTGCTGGAGGCCCTACTACTTTCGATGAACTCTCTCAACGTGCTACTGGACTTGAGGAAGTCCTGATTGAACGGCACGCATATGCTAATGTCACAGATAGAAGTCGGAGACCTCCTAAAGGTAGCAAAGACAGAAGAAAGAAGGTCATCGAAAGGATTTGCACTTTGACATCAAGAAAAGAAGGAGCTCAAAGTCAAATCAGCCCTTTATATAGGATATAGGCAATGATATGCTGAAATTACCGAAGTCTGACTACCAAGTGCAGCCCGAAGATGAAGATGATCAATGGTTCTGTCTTTATTGCAGGAAGAAAGTAATGTCCCAATCCCCAAAGCTACAAGAAAGCTGAGACTACAACCGCTGCCCGAGATAAGACTTTTTTTGCGATGCGGCGTGATTCAAATTGCTACGCCTTCCGATCTCGCATTCCACGATCGGGAAAATAACAAGAAAAGTTAGATGGGAGATTTTAGTGGGACAACGTGCCCTCGTACGCGGTCGCGGCAGATAAAGAAAAAAGAGCATTCCTGACTCGCGTCCATGATCCAGTCCATGCACGCGGTTCGGCCCATGCCTGCAAACTAGTCCACGCCTACGGTCCAACCCGCGCCTGCAGTCCGACTCATGCCATCGCTCCAGCGTTAGAGCTTATTAACGACACTCTGGTCCGACCCATGAAGGCACCTACTACGACAAATTTTGGGTACAAATTTTTTCAATACAAAAAATGAAAGAAGCAGCTATCGCAGGATTTCCGCATCCGGAAGTCTCGCACGCACTCCTCCAGCATCAAAGGGAGAAATACCTTATCCGCACCTCCATCCAGAAAGAGACTTCGTCTAATACCAGATCTTGTTGAAGCTCAGCCAGGACCTGAAAGAAATCCGTAAACCAACGCTTCCCCCTCTCCAGACTCAAGCCATGATCCAGTTCCAGACAACATGCCTGAGGTACGCCACTCCTCTCGTCTCTCTCGTCCTGTTCAAGGCTTTGTTTCATGCAATTCTTGATCTCCTTGTCATCGTGTATATCTTGCTAGTCTCTCTTCTCTATAAAAGAACCCGATTCCTTTTATGATTATGAAGCGTCCTCTCAATCATGTTGGAGAGAGACCATGGCTGAAGAGCTACAAGCTCTTGAAAGAAAGAAATCATACCTGGGAGTTGGTTTGGTTCCTTTACTTAATACTTAAAGGGTAAGCGATCGATTTGAAACAAGTAGGTGTACAAGGTAAAGCGTAAAGCGGATGGCTCCTTTATTTATAGAGGTACAAACGGCTTGTAGCAAAAGGCTTTGCTCAAGAATATTAGATAGATTTTGAGGAAACCTTCAGTCCTGTTGTGAAGATGAACACGATTAGGACTTTACTGGCTATTTCTGCATCAAAGAAGTGGTCCCTATACCAGCTAGATGTGAAAAATTCCTTCCTACACGGAGAAAACAATAAGGAAGTCTTTTTTTGACTTTCACAGAGCTTCACTATTCCAGGCAATACTCATCTGGTATGCAAACTAAAGAAGACCTTGTATAGCTTAAAGCAAGCTCCAAGAGCTTGTGACAAGCTTAGTGGTGTCATCATAAATAAAAGCTGGTTTTCATAGAAGCATGGCGGATTATTCTCTGTTTTCGAAAAGGAGTACTCACGGAATTCTTTTTATTCTGGTATATGTTGATGACATCATTATTTACGGACATGATGAGGAAGAGATCAATCAACAAAGTCAAACAACTGTTGAAGAGTTGCTTTGACATGAAGGCATCTCCTAGTCCTAAAGTCTTTCCTGGGCATGGAGCCAGGTCCTTTTGTTTTCTAAAAATAGAATATCACTCAGCATAAGTATGCTCTTGACCCTTTGTCTCTAGCGGGTCTCACAGGTTCCAGACCAGCTTAAACTCCTCTAGAAATAAAAAAAAAAGCTGAAAGCAGAAGCAAGATTCAAAAAATTATCGAAAATTAGTGGGAAGCTTGCTTTGCTATATTTGATTCTATCTAGACCTTACATTGCTTATGCCGTATTTCAGTCAATTCATGTAGCAGCCCAGACGTCCTCATCTAGATGCAGTGAGAAGAATTCAATTTTATGTAAAAGGATCACCAGGAAGAATACTTTATATATTCATCAAAATTGAAAGTCAAAGTGCACAGTTTTTCTGATGCTGATTGGGCTGGATGCAAGGATGATAGGGGAGCCACTACGGGATTTTGCATCTTTCTAGGTGAAAATCATCTTTCTTGCTTTCTTGGAAAAGAAGCAGCCCCTTTTTTTTTGCAATACTTAAGAAGGTCAAAGTCGAGCAGAGAGGCTGAGTATAGAGCCATGGCAGCAACTGCAAGTTAGGTTATGTGATTCTTAAAGGAATGGGGTCTTGATGTCTCTATGCCTATAGATCACCTTTTTTTTGGTCTTACCTCTTAACTATTCATCATCGATTTCTCCCTCATTGATTCCTCCATACATCCACATCCATCCCCCATGCGGCGAATGGCCACGAACAGGGCGTTGCATGCAGCGGCTCCGGAGGCTGATGTATGAAGTCTCCGTGGAACTGGCAGACTTTACACTTCTTGGCAAAGTCGCGACTGTCGGCTATCATGGTCGGCCAGTAGTATCCCAACCGTTTTAGCTGCATGTGTAGTTTGGCACCGGTCTGATGAGCACCACACACTCCTGCATGTACTTCTTGAAGTGCGTGTTGAGCCTCTTCTTTTGCCAGGCATCTGAGTAAAAAACCATCCAGAGATCTTCGGTACAGCTCATTTTCAATTAGGGCAAACCTTGGCGCCCTTCTTCTTCTTTCCTTTCTCTTAGCCTTCTGCTGAGGAAGTCTACCGTGTTGCAGGTAGTCGAGGAAAGGTTGCCTCCAATCTTCTGTTTGTTCTTGAATGGCAACGGTATTGACCGACTCTTCTTGAAACACAACTTCTGTCAAAGGGAACAAGACCCTTCTTTCGCCGACAAACACGGTGACGACTTTTTAAGACGGCAGAGAAAGTGAGGCTGCTAAGCTGGCCAATGCATCGGCTTGTGCATTCAACCCCCGTCGGACGTGTGTTAGCTTGATCTCTTGGAACTGCCTTATTATTATTAAATGCTTCGCCCGTTCGTAGTAGGGCACAAAAGTTCGCCTCTTGACAATGTAGGTGCCATGGGCTTGTTTGATTACTAACTCCAAATCCCCAAAGACTTGAAGCCTGGTTATCGAAGCCTCGAGAGCTAGAGAATTACAAATAGAGATTTTTAGGAGAAAAAAATGCAAGACAATTAAAAGCAATCAGGGCCTCGTACTCCGTTTCGTTGTTGGAGCACCCTTTCGTCAATGCCAGGGAGTGAGGGATTATAGCATTGTCCGGTGTGATGAAGACGATGCCAGAGGAATGAAAGAGTTGGCTCCGCCCGTAAGAGGAAAACGGCTTGGATATCAATGACTTTGCTAGGGAGATGGAACGACTGCACGCAGAGGTGCGTGAGGAGGGGAGCTAGGAATGATAGATAAAGCCACGCCGGAGAGCCCAGTAGTTTGAGGTTGGTGATGAAGTGTGGTCCTGAGAAAGGAAGTAAGGCAGAGAGAGGCGGTCAATTGCGGCAGCGAAGGATTTTGCCATGTAGGATTCTGGAGAAATACAACGACAATGCTTAGCAACCAAGGTAGAACTGCCCCTTATTAGCTTTTTTAGTAAGGTTTGGAACGTCCCACAAACTTTAACGTTTAAGAATTGAGCCGTTATTATGGACACAAGAGCGCAGAGGGCGAAGAAGAGGGAAGAGCCGTGACGGGTGAGCCCTATTACGTAAGGGAACCGTCGGGAACCGAAGAGAAAACTGCAACGACCAGAGGAGGATCACATAGACGAACATAAAAACTCTCATGGCAGAGTGGATGGCAGGAATGGTTACCGGAAATGGAGGTGCTGAGGTTGGCCCCGGAACGCCCTCCTGAGTCAAAGGGGGAGTTTTTGAACCTTTTTAGTTTGACTCTGCTAGCTCAGAAGCTGATGGATCAACAATGGTAACTCGAACTGGCGGAGAAGGAGTATAGCTTTGTTGGGGGTGAACTTACTGCTCCTGGCTTTACCTCATAGAGGTAGACAGGCATATTTTGGGGTTCAAAGTCGAGGTAAACGACTGATTCTTAGTCAACTCGGTTAGCTTCCTCTGCTTCCGGTGGTTGTCCCACCACTTTTTCGGACAAAGGCTAGGTAATGTCTCTCCAACTAGCTCTACTCCGGTCACTGGGTCAATAATGGGCCCGGTGGTTCTTCGACTGAAACCGGAATAGATCTTGGGCGAGGTGGTGGTAGGGAAGCAGCTGGTACTAGTATCGAAACCATAAGAGGCGTTTACGCTGGGACTGAAGCTTTGATACTCGTGCCTACGCAGCCTTTGTTCGCATCTCTCATCGATTCCCCTATGGAGAAGAGGAATAAATAAGAGCATTCATTGGTTGGACCTTTATGCTACCAGCCTCTGCTATTGACACTCTTTCTATACTATACGAGCTGTAGGATCATGAGCATCACCCACAAAGGCATACATAGAAGGCAGTTTCTCACCCGGGTCGAGATCTGAGGCCGGTGCGGAAACCCATTGGTCCACCGGAATAAAAGCGAGCAGCATTGGGGCTAGCAACATTTAAACCACAAAAGCGATTCACTTGGTTCCAACAGCAGATCCAAATCGGGGAGCAGAGCCAATCACAGATTTTGATCTCGTCCCACCTGAAAATTGCATTGAAACTGCCCTTGATGACCCAGAACGACCGGGTTGTAGTTGAACCATCTCCGGTGAGAGATTTTGTCAACCGAGTCGAAAAAGAAGCACCTTGCCCATATTGATACCCCGTTTAAGGTGTTCCAGTTGCATATCGGTATCTATACGCCTCTACTCGGTTTGATAGCTTGTTAAGGTTTGGAACCCTTAGCCGGGGGGAAGGAGAAAGCAGTACCAATTGTGGGAACATCGGCTTATGCCGGAACAGCGGTGAAGAAAGCAGCATCTCCGCCACCATATCCATATTCAATCCCCCCGGCCCTCCAGTTTACCTCTTTGCAGGGGTGAAAGCTGCACCATCACTAGCGACAGAGTCATTACCAACAGCTCCAAATCTTAGAATTACGGATCGGTAAGGAAGGAGTTTACCTTGGATGACTTGTTCCTCGCCTCAGGGTCATCAACTGAAACTACTGATGCTTACTCATATGCTGGCCGGTCCGGTTAAATCAAATTGGATCCGCCTTAGTCTATACCTATACGGGTAGTGCTATTCCAATTGGTTCAAGGTAAGCAGCTGAAGCAACTGCTGGGGGTACCTATCCAACTGTCTCTGCCGCTGGTGGAACTGGATATCGATCCAACGGGTTCGG